ATCCATCGACCTTTATCTTCGTCTCAGGTCGATCTATTTTATTTAGTTATTCAGTTAATTTGTTATTGGAGCAGATAGCAACAACCATTTCATCAGACATGCGTATTTTTGATTTTCCAATGGATTTACATCTTTCATTAATGAAATTTTTTGATGTAGTGAGTAATAGGCTCTGGGTGTTCGCTGTTCAAGAATTCTTGTTTAGGCAGTTCATAACATCCATACATAGTGTTTTGATCCAAGATTTCAATTCTTCCATGTTTCAGCAGTAGCATATTGTTCCATGGAGCTAAGGTCCAAAATTTGGAAGAAACAAGCGTTTCCACGACTCTACCACCCAGTCAATTCTGTTCCACTCCCTATTTATTTCATGACCATATATCCTTTATCCTTCCGGCTAAGGAATGGGAAACCCTTCTCCTGTTACATGACTCCAATTTTCATTTCATCCGGGAAAAGCCATCTTTTTCTCAACAATGTCTTTGTCATTTGATCCAATAGCCTTCCGTTAGATAGGAACAGATTTGATAAATACTGATAACTCTCGGATAGAGTATTAGAACGGAAAGATCCATTAGATAATGAACTATTGGTTCTAATCCATCTCTGGTGATGAATCAACAATTCGAAGTGCTTTTCTTGCGTATTCTTGATAAACCAGCGTTTATATATAGATGTAGGAGGATCTGTTTGGGAAGTAAGAAGCCCTTTTGACATCTCTTCATCTGCAAAGAATTCTCGATGTGAAAACACAGAGACAGGGGGCTGATCTTTGAATAGGAAAAAGAGTGGATCTGCAGGGTCCCAAATGAATTGGCTTATTCGAAAAAAGCCTTGTTCTTTGGAAGATCTATCTCGTGTCTGGTACTGCATGGTTCCACTCTGCAAGAACTCCGAATCATTCTCTTGAAGCTCATTCTCTTCATCATAAATGATCCGCTTGCCCCGAAATGACCTGGCCCAATAGGGAAATCCCAATTCATTGGGCCTTTCGATACAATAAAATAGAAAGCCCCAAGGGCGCCATATTCTAGGAGCCCAAACTATGTGATTGAATAAATCCTCTTCTATCTGTTGCGGGTCGAGGGCTCCTTCTACTTCCCCTTCTTCAAACTCCGATTCGTATTTTTCATAGAGAAATCTCTGATCAACGATAGAATAAGACCCATTTTGCATCATATCTAAAGGATTCCTTGGTTCGGGCCGAAGAAGCAATGTCACTCGATCATTATCAAACTGACTGCAATCTTTTTCTGTCCGTGAGGATCCCCCCAGAGCACCTTCTACTTCTAATAGGCCATGAACTAGATCAGAAGCATTCTCAACGAGTCCATAAGAAGTGATCCCATTTTTTTCATCGGGTCCGGGTAGAGACCAAAGGTCTTGGGCGACCGATCCGGCAGAACAACTCAAAAGATAAAGAAGTATCGTTAATTTCTTCATGCTCGTTCCAAGTTCGAAGTACCATTTGTACAAATAAGAATCCCTTTCGTTACATGATTTCTTCTTCATATAGATAGATATAGGATCTATGGGGCAATTACTTAGAAGTACATTTTGTGCAACAGCCCTTCCTATCTGATAGAAAAGGATCTCATGATCCTGAACCGATCTTACCTGGGATCGCAAATCCCAAGTTTGTCTATGAAGAGCGGATCTAATTGTATTAGTGTCTATAATTGATTTCTTCTGTGTAATACTAATCGCTAAGGCCTCATTGGTAAGTGCTACAAGATCTCGTGCATTGGAACCCACGGTTATGGACCCGAATTCATTAGTATGGAACATTTTCTTTTCCAAGTGAAATCCCTTAGTATATGAAAGATTGAAAAAGTGCTTTCGTTGTTGTGGAATAAGAAGCCTTCGTATCTTAATGCATGTATTTAATTTATTCGGAACTATTAGAGCGGGATCCACTTTTTGGGGAATATGAGTCGAAGCAATAACAAGAATATTTCTAGTGGAACATCTTTCACAATCCCTGGATAGATAGTTCACTAATAGACCGAGGGATAAGTAATTCGACTCATTCACATCCAGATCATGAATGTTTGGAATCCATATTATGCAAGGAGACATTGCTTTTGCTAATTCGAATTGAAGGGTGATAGAAAATCGGTCTATTTCCGGCATCATATCCATATTTAGCGCATTCATCAGAGTTAGCAGCTCCGTATCGAGGTCAAGATCGATATCGTCACTAGCATCAATCTCGTCACTATCATCAATATTGTCACTATCATCAATATCGATATCATCAATAAGAAAACCTTTAGGCTTGTTATCCAGGAACTTGTTCAGAAATACCAAAGGAACATAGGAGTTTGTCGCTAGGTATTTGACCAAATAGGAGCGTCCAGTTCCTATAGAACCTATCACTAAAATACCCCTAGAGGGGGATAGGGCTAAGCGGAGCGAAAAGGGTTTTTCATGAGACGGGAAATGAAAACTATTAGCCCCACACGGGGTTTGTGAATAAGTGATTGTCTGATAATGAGCA